ATCACTGCCCTTGCTGCTCCTAGCTTTCTTGCTCTATCTATTAGACAACCACCACTGATTCTTCTACATTCATAGAGTGATTTGCATAAAAATAAGTGGTTGATACTCTTCTTATACCATGCTTACTGAATTAAGGAATTAACCATGTGTACTTCATGCCAAACCATTATTTCAAGCATGAAGTCATTAACCATAGAACCGCTTGCTTGCCACTTGCAAAGAAAGAGCTTTTTAGAGTCAAGTCAGGCAGTAAAGCACAGACATGGCATGCGGAGAATCCGTTTTTACAGCGGATTCTTTAAGACCTTATTCTGTAACAGCTCCTTCATGCTTGACCTCCTCGCTCCCTATCGGCTAAAGCATAAAGGAGCGAGCGATCCCTGCCATCCATATTGCGATGGCTCTGGCTAACAATCTTAATCGCCTTCTCCTATGAGCTTTTCTAATCCCGTTGATCTCGAGATGGCTGAGTCCGATTCACCTTGTACTGAAGGGGCGAGTGGGAGGAGTGATATTCAAAAAAAATAAGAAATATGGTAACCACAGAGGGAGAGAGAGGACTCGGAGGACGCACGACGCACCAGGAAAAGCTTCGGATGTCTCTAGTCAACGTGAAGCTGGGCGTACAAAAACAAGTTAATAAAGGAAGGCAAAACACCTAGAAAACCGAACACCCCGAAAAAAAAGGGGGAATTTGATCAAACAAAGTATGTGCAGTATGTGATCGGAGGAAGGAATATAAATACCCCTAGTAATCTTCAACAACAAGGACAAACACAAGGTACAGAGACAGAGAGAGAGGCGCGACAGCCGCAAGGCACTTTTGCTTTGCTTTGATTGTATCGGGAGATGGGCTTTCGTATTAGTTGGGTTTGCTTCTACCGAGGCAATGTTCCGGAAATTAGGTTTATCTAAAAGAGCAACCGGCTGAGCACGAGGTCCCACATTGTCTCCATCAGCGGCTAGGAAAAAGTCTTTGACTCTTATTCTAGTTAACCACTGCTTTAGACTATTCCTACTCTTCATAGTTCTCAATCTGACTTTTCTCGTCCAAGTCTTTTATAGTATTGTCTTATATAGTAAGGTAAGTATATAAAGAAAGAATAAAGTCAAGCTTTCCTAAAGGGAAAGGACTGAATTATTTGAATAGTTCTTCCTCTTTCCCTTCTTCTCAAGCTCTTACTCTTACTGGCGCAGATAAAGTCTTTCTTACGGCCAGACGACTTAAACACAGCGCTCTGATCTCCGACCTCCAAGGACCCAAGCAAAGGATTGACTTCGCTAACCTCAGCTTAACCGAAGTCAATATTCTAACAGAACTGGAAAGGGCATACCTTGAATACAGATCAAGATTCACTCATGCACTCTGGAACTGACTTAGGAAAGCTAGCCTTAGCCCAAAAATAAAGGAAGGCAGCCGAAAGCCCTACAAAGAATATCGCTTATGAACAGGCCCAGGGGTTGTCAGTTGAGAAGGAAGTCAATATTGAATTGATCATAGAAAAAAAAGGATAGAAATGGAATCGGTTGTTTAAGTCGGAAGATCAGATGTTTTGAGCGGAGAATCGGGTTCTGCTAAGCAGAAAAGCCTTCTCTAATCTAACGGGTCGATTCGAAATTTGAATGGAGTTTTAGGCTAGTGGAGCAAGCATGAATAATAAAAGGAAAAAGCCAAAATGAGTGGAAAGAAATTCAAAGCAAAGCCACCACCACCGAATAGAACCGACGAGTAATATCCTGTCCTTCCCTACCTACTGTATTCAAGCGAACAAGTGTGTTAAGCGAATCACTTTCCGCCAGTGGTACGCACTACATGAAATCAATGCCCAGACAACTATGTGCGTTATCTATATATCTATCCTTATTTCTTTCGCCTATGGAGTGTTAGGGTATTGCGAAGCTTCTCACTGGAATAGACTCGATATTAAGCACAAGAGAGGCCTATTACAGACAGGCTCGCAAGCTTAACACGATGAGAAGGTTCCCCGCTGTTTAAGCTCGAAATCTGAACTTTCACAACCACCAACAGGAAGACAAGTCAGTCAGTCAGTATGGGATCAAAAAAAGTCTTTTTCTAGTCAAGTTCCAGCTCTAGATAGGGAAGGACGACGAAAAGCACGAGTTTACTTTGAGGTAAAAAAGCCGACGGTGCCTAATCTCCTCGGATATCATCGGCCATCGTTCTCATCGATGCGATGACCAGACATGTCACACCATCCCTCGCAGCCCTAACTCACCAATCCCTAGCATCTACCTAAGTGGTATCCTATCACGGAGGCTAGTAAGTAGGCTTTTCTCATATTTGTCACTCTCCACCCAGTATATCCTCCGATGGAAGGGGTACTATCCAATTGTAAGTAGCTTGATTACTGTCTGGCCTTTATCCCTTGCTCATAAAAAAAGGATATGGGAAAGGTTGGTGAAAGTGTAAACTAGTGACCTCGAAAGATAGGTGGGCCATATCCAGTCCAGAATGCATTAGACTAACTGCATTGGTACCGAAACATCTGATCAGGCCGTCTGGGGTATATGATATGACAGGTCGTAGTACTAATGATCGGTAGGTGGGACTGATACCTAACTCGGGTATCTATCCCTGTGGAGGGCCCCCATTCAATGATCAGATATGTCCATGGGATTAGGTATGAAATGGGCCATACCAACTTGTTGCTTGAACAAGTCCTAGTGGTAGGGCTCCTCATATGGTTAGCCTCCCTGACCCGTAGCGTAGATTTTTGAATGGGATTGGGAATCTATTTGAGTATTAACCGAATTTCGGAGGGGGTTCAAATTCATATCCGAGCGTTGGTGCACTTCCCATCTGTTCCCGGGCTTTTACGTCAGGCCTGTAGACCGAGCCTCATATCCCTGAAGAGTCCTACGGTCTTCTTTCTTCTCCCTAATTAATTCTCCGTGAGAACGAATCTTAACCCTTGCTTGGTCTTTTTCTTCCTCCTTACTCTCACTTGGAAGCAAGAGATTAAGACGTAAGCCTTCCTTATGATCGATCACCCTTTCCCGATGGTCCAGTCAGTTTTTCTTTCTTCACTTCCTTTCTGTTGCTGCTAGGATAGATGCGTTTAGCTGGAAATCTGCCTTATTAAATAAAGAAGAGAAGATAAATCTTCTAGAAAGTGGTTTCCAAGTAATAGTAGGGATTTCACTTCGCTTTCTCGTATAGTTTCTCGAAGCTGCTCGATCCCCTTCCCGAAAAGAGATTACTTCGAGCTTAAAATGATTTAAGTCAAAGCTTATGGTTGCTTATAGGCAGTAGCTAAGCGCGCTGCATCGCCTTCTTCTTCCTTCCATTGAAGGAGTGTGAACTGTTCAAGACACCCGAGAATAAAAATTAAAGGAACAAGAACAATCAAAAAAAAACAAAAAGTACGCACCTACTAGAACAACCGGGATCCATTCGTAAAAGATCAATATAAATATAAGATCAGTTGTATCTTCTACGACCTGACATTCTTCCAACAATCTCTTCCACAAGAGTGCTCTAATGGCAAAGAGCAGTATCCACTTGAAAGTCGGCATTACTTACTTATTATACACACCTAGCCCGTTATGGGGCACTTTCAGCCGGGTCCCTAACTTGGTTGGAGCTTAGGCCACTAGAACGCGTCTTTAATCTAGTTAAGGAAGGAAGTCTGGCACTCATCTCAGTCTCAGGGACATGCCCAGAAGAAACTGCTGGTGTCAGGTTTTCGGGAATTGAATCAGGATTGTCTTGTGCCAGAACTGATTGCACTAGGAGAAGAAAGCCAGTTGTTTATTCCCATTCCCTTTAAGTCAGGGATTCGTTTTAAGCCTTTCGCTAGCATTACAACAGAACAGAATAAATGGCATCAGATTCATTAGCTGCGGACGCATAGGAATTCTTTCTTACTGTAGCCGCAGAGAGAAAAAATGCGATTTCATAGACGAGGCGGTAATCAAGTAGCAATTTACTTTAAAACCTCTTCTTTATCGCGGGCCCTAAAGACGATCCTTGCCCTTGTTCGAGAGAAGAATCTGGAGCGGATTTCCGATAGTTGCCAAGTCGAAACCTATAGTATACATCCATCCAAAAAGGAGAGTTCTTTCAGAGCGGGTCAGGGAATCTAAATCTAAGTCAATCATAGAATCGATTCCCGTTGAAGTTTGACGAGAGATATCGGTAGTATATATAGGTTACGATTTCTTCACTCACGCGAGATTGCTAGGGCAGAAAAGCGAGAACTCGAATGCTTCTCCTATTCTCTATAGATGAGACTGAGAAGTAGATCCAACCTAGTCTAGTAGTAAGCAATCTGCCAAAAGCAAGGTTTTTCTTCCTAATCCTAATCTCGTAGTAGACAGGCTTCTTCTTTATTTAATAGCGGCACATACAATACGTGTAAGAAGCCTTAAATGTGATTTACCCCGGTTACTAAATGAAAGCGGCTCTTCGTTAGCGGTCGTCGCTCGAACGAATCAAAGAATTTCTGCGCTTCGTCTTTCACGCCGGAGGGAAAGCCGCCGATTGACACTACTTCTTACTTCTTATTCCTTCTGACCCGTTCTCTAGGAGCTAGACTCAATGGCTTACAGATACAAGGCGGGGAATGACTCAATGGTTTTCACTTGCCTTACCCATACCCTTCCCTGACTCTATCTACTGGGACTGACTTCTTGGCTTACTGCAACGCTTACTGTATCTTTAACTGAAACTTCTTTGAAAGGTCCCTAGAAGGGATTGGAATAAAGGCCAGGCAGGTTTGTTTAACAGTCTTTTTCTTCTCAATCGGCGAGGCCTCGCTAAAGCTCCGCTTCTTGAACTTGAAACTCCCTGACATTAGAGAGTGCCCAGTTCTCTCCGCTTCTCCTTTCAGTCTAGATTAGCCTGTTGATGTTGAGGTTATCTTCTCACCTGTAAGGATCTTCTTACTTGATAGAGTTGCTAAGACCTCGGTATGCTTGTATGTCTTATCACTCCCCTCGATCCGCCGCCAGCCAATAAGAGACAGAAGAGAGAGCGC